CTCCCAAGGCAAGATCTTATTATACTATCTCGTTAAACAACCACTATTTCTATATCGTTTCTCATAGAAAGTGTGTATACATTTAACAGAACAACTTCTTCTTTGAACAGTAAGGAGGGAAAGAAATAAAAAGGGGTCCGGTCTTCCTCATTGTACATTTATACTTCTGGTAAGAGCCCATTCGTTGAAATAGAAAATTTAGGAAGAATTTGGTTGGAATAAATTTCCTATCATCTGTATCCCCTTTCAAAATACAAACATGGGAATCATTGAAATATCTCTTTGATTGAAAAAGTATTATTCATATAATACATTAATTACACTAGAATCCAATGAAATTTAAAAATGACGCTATTTTTATTTGGTTTTAAATCGTTAAAAATGCTTTGCAGAACGATCTAAAAAACAATTGATACAGTTTTTGTCATCAACTCAATTAAATTAGTAGTACTTCTAGAGTCCACTTCTTCCCCATACTACGAGTGAAAGAGAAAATGTAAAGACTACCATTAAAGCAGCCCAAGCGAGACTTACTATATCCATGTGAATTATGTCCCCTATTTCGATCAGTATTAAATAATTTTTACATTATTACTCACTAATAATAGTAGAATTGATGGGTCAGAGTCAAAAAGGAATTCGGACCCAACACTCTTGATGAACCAATCCAATAAACCCATTTATAAAAAACCTTTGTGTTATTAAAAAATGAAAATAATATCGCTAATAAAATATATGTTGGATGATACAAATAATCGTGAAAATGAAAGAGAAAGTAATAATGAAATAAATAATGAAATAAGGGAGCAATAACCTCTTGTTCCTATATGATTTCGAATCGGGAAAGATTAAATACAACAATAAAAATAGAGGGTGACATTTCAAAGGAATGTTACTAATCGAAGATGTAGGAATAGGCTAATTTGTTCCTATTCTTTTTTTTGTCGACCTTTATAATAATTTATATAAAGAAAAAGCATAAAAAGATAGATCACTATCTATTCCATACCTCTATTTCCCATTTGATCGATCTCCCAATTGTCTATATGAAAGAGTCGGGCGGAAGTTGATTATGTTCTTTTCTTGACTGGGGTTTTGTTGAAAAGAATTTCTTTTTGTACTTAAAAACAATCAATTATCCATCCAATCAAATATTGCTTGGATGCCTAAGCATTCAGAGACTGTGCTTAGTCTGTATATAAATTGCAGCCCTTCTCTCCCTAAAATCTTTCCTTGCATCTAGGATTCGTGGATTTACAATCCTTTTAAAAACCCCCATCAAACCTGATGCTTAGAATCAAACAAGTATCAACAGTCCTTTTTCTCTGCTTCTGCTGGGGAATAATCGGGCTAGTTATATTAGCAGAACAGAATAGGAGATTTTGAGTCTTTTGTTGATTAGGCGACACCCAGATTTGAACTGAGGAAAAAGGATTTGCAGTCCCCCGCCTTACCACTCGGCCATGTCGCCAAAGGGATATAAAATAGATGAAATCTTTCCCCTTTTGGGTTAAAGTAGTTAACTTATTTTTTTATTGTACTTGCATTTTGTATCCAGTTTTACTTAATCCCTTTCCTAACGGAAATCCTTCTTTTTTTTTGATTGGATTTGATTCACTTCTTCGATTGATTGTATAGTATCTCAAAACACACAATGCCTAAAAACTTCTCCTCCCTTTTCTATTGAAAAAAATGTGGATTTTAAGTCACAAAAACCGAAATTCACGAAAAATTTGAACCATTAACTATTGACTGCTGACTGTTAATTCAACAGCGATTCTTGGATTTTAATCTCCATTTTTGTTTTCATACTGACATAAGAAAATACAAATTGATATAGAACTCATCAATATGGATTCTTTTCAATAAAATAAAAAGTCCTTCGGAATTGCAATTATAACAGCAATTATGAGTATATGTAAACATAAGTATATGTAAACCCGAAAATAGAAATTGTTCCAAAGATATCTACATGGGGTATTTTTTTTCTATATGTTATCTATAGAGAATTCTCCAGCAATTATCATGCTTCTATTTTTCATTAAATAAACGGACATTGAATAAAAAATAGAAATTTGGATAGAGCACGACCCCCACTGCCCCGAATAGAACGACAATAAGTAGGAAGAAGGATCTATATCGATAACTATATCTACACATGTTTAATAAATACAACCCCTCTTCTATACCTCACAATTGTATTTTACAAATTCGACTAAAAAATAGGTAAAATACCTTTCTTCTCTGCGAATTATTTTTTGAAGAATGGAATCCACGAAAGGGGTTAAGTGCAAAAAAATCGACTATATCTATATATTGTTTCTTATTTTTTTTATGGTTTTATATCAGTGAAAAGATCAAATACGGAATCCGTTTTTTTCTGGTAGTCAAGCAGATTATAATATGGAATAATATAAAATGTAAAAATAAAAAGAATTTTCTTCAATCAAAAAAAAAGCTCTTAATTCTATACTAATTCTATACTATAGGGTTGAATAAT